CTATAATATATACTTCCTTGACCACTTCAAGACAGATCGATCTTAAGAAGATCATTGCTTACTCCTCAGTAGCCCATATGAATCTGGTGACTATTGGTATGTTTAGTCGGGCGGCGGCCGTTAGGTCACCTATTTTGAGTTATGGACACACAAGGCCAAAACATGTGTGCCGGGCGTGCGACCCATCAACCTACTAGCAATGGGGGAGAAAACATAGCATGTCGCAACAAAAGCTTGATTCGAGGCGTCAGCAAAACAAAACACTGCCGTCTCTTTCAAAAACAAAAGCCCCTTAGCGCCCCGGGACGGGAGTGGGGGACGGCCCTACGCGCAGGCAACAGCAGCACCGGCGCTACGAAGTCAGAATCGAACCCTTCTGTTGGCTTTCCCAATTCATTCGTGAATAAGAATTCAAGGGCTAGAAGCGCTCGCTTCTAGCTGCTTCGCCTGCTTCTTATTATGGCGGTTGGCGTGGCGGAAATGAACGAAAAGCGATATGAACGTGCAATTTTCAAATAGATTGATAGATAGCCTGATCTGTTCTGATGGATCGAAAGAGTAGGAATGGATAGAGAGGGAATCCATCAATAATAAGGGGAAATCTCCTATTTTTATCTATAGATGAGACAACCATCTATTCTTGATCCATCAGAAAGAAATCGATATGTATCTGATGGAGTCTACTACATCGTACGTAGAACGCCCAAGCGCTTTTAAGGCCTGCTCAGTCAGTTCTCTTATCCATCGGTCCAATGCACTGGGCTCATCTCATGGAGGGAAAAGCCAAAATGTAGTTGTGTTGTTGTTCGCCGCCTCGACGCATTCCCTTCTCTCCCCGGCATCGTCCCACACAGAAAGAAAGAGCGCAGAGCCCCGGCCCGACCTGTAGGTCCGCTAACGTAAAGCGAGGAGTTTAGCCTGAACCGGCAAACCGAAGTAACTTTCGGAACCATACTTCCTACAGCTAACACGTGTCCAGTTCAGCGGGAACGCGCAGCGCAAACGAACGTGAGCTGCTATACCGAATCCCCCGCCGGCCATCGGGGACCGAGTGGTAAAGCCATGATCCGCAGGGGAACGGATCACTCATTCTTCCATTGGGGACAGGTGCACGAACGACAACTCCAAACGTCACACATCCGTCGCCTACCTACCGTTTAGGTGGCACCAGCGAGATCCAGCTAAGGTAAGGAACTTCGTGTCGCGGCTGCTCCACTCCGCCGCGGTCCCATGAGCTGAACTTCGTTGCCTTCCCGCGCGCGAAGCGGATGGGTGCCGCGCTGCGGGTCAGTTTCGGGGCGGGGGGGCAAATAGAGACCAGAAGAATGATTCATTTGGATCGACGAGCTTTTTCAGCCCCAAAACTAAGAATCAATGGAATGTCTGTCTATCCATGAATATCTATTCTATCTGTATATCTAGGGAATCACTTTATACATATAAAATTATATTATGGCATGATATGATCGCCTAGCTGTAGCCGCATATCAGCTGCGCTCAACATGCGGGATTTCTGTTGGATCAGATCTTTCGCTTTGACGGAAGCTTTTGGACCTAGCGAAAGGACTTTAAGCCTTTGCGCAAGCAAGCGCGAGAGAAGCAAGCAAAGTAGAAGCTTTGCCAGAAGCAAGACGAGGAAGCGGAGCAAGCCCCCCGACCGACTAAAATACAACAGTCGCGACCTACTTTGATTCAAAAGAAAGGCGAAGGGTTTGGCAACAAGCAAACGGCTTTCTATCATAGTTGCAAGAGTTCCAAACCTTAACTACTTAAGTACCAAAGGCTGCTTTCGGTTGGTTTCATAAGGGGGCTGTTCACTACAAGCTATCAGTGCTGTCTTAGATTGAACGGCAATAAGATAAGTCGACGTTCAATCTCTAGGGCGGGTTTCCGCTGAGAACGGAATAGTGTTCGTGTCCAAAGGCGAACAACGCCCTAGCTTCTAGAGTTCGCTGCTTTTCCCAGGCCGGAGAAGGTCTTATACCGCTCGCCTTTGTTTGATATGTTCATTCAGTACCAATACAAACTACAACTACACAAAAAAAGGAAGGGCCGCTATAGAAGCTAAAAGTAGCCTATAGTAGAGTAGTCGGCCTAACAAAAGCGTCACGGCAACATAAAATTCCCCTTATGAATGTAATCTTAAGTAGGGGGCTTAGGCCGCCCGCCTACCAATCAAAGAGGCTGAGAGTAAGCATAAGCTCACCCGTAAGCTCTTCGAGCTTCCCTTCATTCGCTTCGCGGGAGCCGCACAGCACATAGCTGGAAGTCAGAGGGCCCATACTACCTGCCTAACCCCTCGCTCCGAGGGACCGTAGATCGGAAAGCGCCTTCTAAACCATCCCATTTATCCAAAAGAGAAGGGAAGGGGCCTATTTACTTGCATGACCCCTGCAGATTTTACCCTATCTACACCCGGAGCCAATCTCCTATCGGTCCTGCCGCCACGCCGCAGAACGGGAGCTCGTGTGGAACCTTTTATTTCTGGCGTAACAGCGGTGGCACGTAACAAAATATTACGGTCGCGTAACATAAGGGCCGGAGGTACGGTAAACTCGGCCAAAATATGACACCTAAAGGGCCGGGCGCGCACAATCCTATCCTATCCGAGTCCGAGTTTACCCCTTGCACTTCGGACAGCCGTCCGTAGCATCATAAGGAGGACCTCCCTTTCGAGGTAAAAAAATGGTACGGTACATAGGAGGCTGGTCTTTCTCAACGTGGTGTATAGCACGAAAAACCTTTCGATACAAGAAGGGGCCGTTCACAACATGAAAGAAGAGAAGAAAGAAAGGAGTGATTCTCTTCTTTCTCTTTCTCGAGGGGGAAAGATAAATAGGGTCTTATAGAGGGAGTAAACTAGCTCGACCAAAGGGAGAGGGAGGGGGAGGGGAAAGGATTGGGCCTACCTATCCCGATAGGACCTCATAAAGGAACGGGAGCTGTTGAGAGGTTCCATATTGCCGAGCCGAAGGGCAGCACTTCTGTACGTCATCGTAGTATGTCACGTCGTCTCGTCCCCGCTTGCATTGAAGAGTACCTATGCACTATTTCCGGTTCACTGATAAGGAAGATAGAGTTGGGGTGGGGGTCTACGATGTGATACTCAAGTATGACCCGGGGAGATACATGCTAACTATGGGTAGGAAGCAGGAACCATTATGTAAATAATTTCAGGGAGTTACAGATCTCTTATACTACCATCGATCAACAGAGCGGAACGACTAGAAAAAGAAGTGAAGTTAGAAAGCCGTATGATAGGTGGTAACTATCTTGTACGGTTCGGGGGGTAATCGGCGTACTCCGATCAGTGGGGGAGAATCTTTGGCTCTATCGAACATACAGGGAATTGGAGGTAGCATTCTACCGATGTTAAGTCATGGACTGGTTCCTTCAGCCCTTTTTCTATGTGTTGGTGTTCTATATGACCGACATAAGACTCGACTTGTTAGATATTACGGAGGTTCAGTGAGCACCATGCCGAATCTCTCTACCATTTCCTTCTCTTCCACTTTGGCCAATATGAGTTCACCCGGTACTAGCAGCTTTATCGGGGAATTTCCCATCTTAGTAGGAGCTTTCCAAAGAAATAGCTTAGTAGCCACATTAGCAGCGCTTGGGATGATTTTAGGCGCGGCGTATTCCCTTTGGCTATATAATCGTTTGGTTTCTGGAAATTTAAAACCTGATTTCCTCCATAAATTCTCCGATCCAAATGGCAGAGAAGTTTCCATATTTATACCTTTTCTTGTTGGAGGGGCGACCGTCCGTTGAACTACCAAAGAAAAAAAGGGTAAACCAATGTGATCATGACATTGTAGGTGCTTGCGATGGGACGGATGCGACTTCCCTCAGTTGGTTTGGGTGGCATAGCCCGTTGCAGAAGTCCCCCCTTTTTTTGATCCATTTCTTTAGTCTTTAGGGAGCCAAAGCTTTACTTTACTAATAAAATAAGGCTCGCGCAGGGGCGCTCACGTTTTTTGGCTAAGCCGTATCTTGCTGGGTGGGACCGAGATAAAGAAAGGACGGGGGGCAACCGTACATGGTACTTCTCGACCGTGTCTCCGAGGGACAGTTGAACGAGCGATTCATGAATGCAGCCGGGTTGGACGAGCCAATAACTCGAACGCGTTCGGTCTGCTTTTTGAGCAAGAATCACAGCGTTACCTTACCTTCACCATGATACGGACTCCAAGTTCTTATGGCAGAGCACGAGGTGATTTATCATCAATATGATGATGGGAATGGAAACCAGAAGCACGACCGGGGTCTTCGTGGTCCAAGATAAACCATCAATAACAGTAACGTAAGCATGAGACTTTTTGGTAGTACCGGTGAACCAGACGGCCGCGGCGATGGAATCTGGGACGGAGGACTCGTAGTATCTCTCTAGATCTGGCAAAAGCGAAAGACTCCCTAACGTAATTCGAATGGGGGCTAACCTGACCGCTGAGCCCACCCTGGCCTCGCACCCGTGGTTGCGAGCTGGAGCTGCCATAGCTTATGGCTAGAGCAATGGGAGGGGGCCCTGGCGGAGAGAACAGTAAGGAGAATGGGCGCTCCGCCCGCTTTTCGGGCGGCAGGAGCAGCGGGCAAGTGCTTGGTAGGCCAACAGCCCAGTGAACCGGGCGGGGCACTCGACGAAAGGGGAGCACACTGAGCAAGTACGAGAAAATTTCCCCGCTCCACTTTATTAAAAGCAAGGACCACTACGGGAGGTCAAACCAAGGACCTATGGAAGTCGGGGCTCGTCCCCGGTCAATATTGGATCAAACAATAGGGGGCCGTAGCACTGACCTCTTTTTTATTGATTCAATACAATAGGGGAAAAGATCATACAGTTCCCTACCGAGACAACAGAAACTCTCAACGGATCCTCCGCGCGCTGGGCATACCTCTTCTGTGCGTCTTTCTCGTGGCGGGAACAGAACAACAGGGAAAGACCCGGCCGACCTGCCCAGGGCTCGAGGGTGAGCTTTATTTAAGAGAGAATGGGGAGTGAATCGAAAGGCTTCCGTTTCCGTTCTTGGTTTGGGGGCTTTCGGGCTCCTCTCGATCTTATTCGTAGTTGGGAGGGGGGAAGGAGTCTAAATCAATGGACATTAATGAACCATCATTGATGGACGTTGCACATGACACGATCAATTCGACTCAAGGTCCGGCGCTAATAGAAGTAGCTGACTCTCCTAGCAGCGACGGAAAAGGGCAGTACTTTTTTCGTAGTAATAGTGGGCGGGTCTCATGAGATCTTTTCTAGGATTCCTTATCACGCCACGCACGTAGATCTTTCCATTGATAGGTAAGAGGGCTCCTCTCTTAGCGTTTCACACTAAGCAAGTTTCACTCCCTCTCCTATGGTCGAGTGAGTCCCTACCTATGGTCGAGCTTGTTTTCTTTCAGAACCTTAGCGCAAGCACTAAGTAAGCAAGCTACCTTGAACAGACTCTTAAAGGTTAGGTTACTACCTGCCTCTACGGAAGAGGTGTACTTTGTACCGCCCGGAGGTCATATAGATCGAAACCCAGAGCGATAAGAACGAAAGTTCTACCCACAGCTACAACCACTGGCGCTTCAAAAGGCTTCGTAGATTCTAAGGGCGCTACTGAAAGCCTTTTTTTAGGTCGTGTAATAGGAAGGTAAGGTGTAAGCCTCGAAAGCCTTTGGTACTTCGGTAGGGCGAGCAGCCCTTAAACCAAAAAAGGTTTGGAACCCTTCCCCTATTTCTGCATTTCATTCTCTAGCCTCAAACAAAATTAGAAAAAAGGAGAGGCCTTCGCATTCCTAATCCGGTGGGGGGCCGGACGGCTTTGTTTGCCCCAGCTTGGCGAATCGCATCCCCGCGCAACGACATTGTTTGTGCGCCCCTTACCGTTCTCGCTCAGTGTTTGCAACGGCTGGGGAGGCAGTCGTAGAAGCGAAGCCTATCGCCACGCCGACCATCAAATACGAGATTGGGCCCCTTCTCAAAGATTTGATGGAATGGCCCAGCCCACCCAAGAGCGCTTATGTCATGTCATATGGGAACTCATGGCTGGAAACAATCCTTATGGTTTTGGTATCCGGTAGGAATAATAAAAATCAAAGTCCAGGTTGGTTGGTGAGCCTAGTGATAGGAGACTATCTAGCTTGGTTCGGAGAGCACTTGTTGGGTTAAAGATTTTTTTTGCTAAATGTTACGGCCTAAATGCTGAACTATTGACCCTACTTGTTCGGATGGGTGTTCACCCCAAAGTGTTCCCGGATTGCATGCATACATCCGTAAGTAACTTAGTGCAACATGGCAAATTTCATTGAGAGGAATCAGCAAAGAAAAGAAAAACGGGTCAACATCTTATTAAGATTTGATCGTTGCATTACTGTGAGATGCCCAAAGACTCCCAGGTATTTGTGTCTCCGAATACCTCTCGAGATGTGTTAAATAAAGTTAATTGTAGGGATGCCTGTCACAAAGAACTCGGGGAAGTATCTTGGCGTGCCACTAATTCATGAAAGGGTTTCTCGGAGAACTTATGCAGATTTTTTAGAGAAAGTGCAAGGAAGACTCTCCGGTTGGAAAGCAAAATTGTTGAATATGGCGGTACAGGGATATTCAAAGCATCTAGGAAGAAAGGACGAGCGCTGCGGATATGGCTAAAACAGCGGATACGTTCTAAACCGATTCTTTCACAACTTATTAGATCACCCCCGGTTCACTTCACTCCCTAAAGGCGGATTAAGACTAAGGTAGGCAAGGAAAGAGATATTCAATCAACCAAGCAAAGAACCGATACCACTACCACAGTCTTCACCAGGAAGGAAGAGAGTCGAGACAGAAAGCCAAGACAGTCATCCAGGCATTGGTTACAGACAGGCAGACCAGAGATCGAAAGAGTCAAAGCCAAGGAGGAAAGGGAAAGCCGAGAAGACCGTATTCAATAGGACCGGTTATGAACCCAAGAGCGGATAGGAGTACTCATACTCAAGGACCGGAAGCTCTCACAGCGTCAAGGCAAAGAATCACTCCTATTGGAAGAAGAGCGTTTACGATCAGAGCGGAGGGAATGAAATAGCAGCTACTTCTGTGCGTGGCTATCTTCTCCTATTGATTAACGTCCTTCAAAGAGCGTATTCTATTCCTTCTGTCCGTGGGTGTGGGACTAGTGCAATCATTCCCTTCCTCACAGCTCCTTCTTCTTCTTCATCACCAGGAGTTGATTCAATTGCTAAGAAGGCATTTCCTCCAAGAGTTTCTTCTTTCACAACAACCATGGCATGACTTATTATAGGATTCATCTTTTTCACTCACCATCAACAGGAAAGGACAGTGTGGCATACTATTATATACGATGAATGTGCAGCTAGGAGAGCAGCTACTTCTGAACTTTCTAACTTCAGCTAGCTGACTGGTTTACTACTGGCTTTCAACCCTTGGGCAGCTATCCTTGGCATGCGTGCTACTGGCCCGCCTACTGAACTCCTACTGTCCTGCTACCAAGCATTCTCTCTTTACTCGCCTAAGGGTGCACTAAGAAAGATTGCTACAACGACAAAAGGAAAGAGTATATACACCCATAAATCGTAGACCGGAACTTCCCCCTTTCCTTTGCAATGACTCCTCTTTTGCTCATGACCTAGCTCGTTTGATAAACAGTTATCGGTAGGCCATTCAATACTCTCGGTTGTCAAAGAACTCCTAGCTCTCGGTTGCAGCGGATACTAGCAGCGTTTACTTGCAGCGTTTCGCTATCCGCTGTTCTTCTAAGCGCTGTTCTATAGAAGGTTAGAGTCTAAGAAGGAAAGCCCTCCTTCCTCTCTCGGGAGGCAGACCACGTTCCAAGCCACCTTGGCAGCCTTAGAGATCCCAACTGCACCATGCCAGAGGAAAGATCTGAGGATCTGGTCAATAACCTTGCACACCTCCTTCGGCAAAATGAAAATGCTACTCCAGTAGACCTGAATACTGAACAACACTGATCTGATGAGCTGAAGTCTACCCGCATAGGAAAGCCGTTTGCTAGTCCAAGATTCAACCCTGTTGGTAATCTTATCAATGAGAGGCCTACAGTCTCTGGCTGTGAGTCTAGTAGAAATAAGGGGCACTCCAAGAAACTTGATGGGCAAGGTCCCTTCTTTGAAGCCAAAAAGGTTCTCAACATTGTGCTTAGTATCTTCATCCATCCCAGCACTGAAAAATTTGTTTTTGTCAGGCGCTCGGAGAGCCCTGAGAGAGCAGAAAAGGAATCAAAACTCTCTTTAATGACAGAGGCTGATTTGGATTGGAGATCTCCTTGGCAGAATAACAGGAGATCATCAGCAAAACAAAGGTGAGTCAAATCCAGCTTAGCACATCTCGGGTGGTGAGAGAACCTTCCATTACTAGAAGCTTTGACAAGGATCCTGGAAAAGACTTCCATAGCAAGAACAAACAGATAGGGGGAAAGTGGATCCCCTTGTCTCAGCCCCTTCCCTCCGGAGAAATAGCCCTCAAGCCCCCCATTGATGGAGACCGAGAACTTGGGGGTGGTGATACAAGCCGCAATGCATTCAATCAGATGGGCAAGAAGGTCAACAGCTTTCAAAATCCCCAGAATGAAATCCCAATGCACTGAGTCGTAGGCTTTCTTCAAATCCATTTTGATGGCACACCGAGGCTTCCCTGTCTTCCTGTGGTAGTTTATAAGAAGTTCCTGAGCCAAAAGGACATTATCTTTAATCTTCCTCCCTTCAACAAAAGCAGACTGGGTGGGGCTAATGATCTTGGGAAGCAAGCCTTTGATCCTATTAGCAATCAACTTGGTAATACACTTATAGATCGTATTGCAGCAGGAAATAGGCCGAAAATCTCCCATGACTGTAGGATTAGGCACTTTAGGTACCAAAACCATGATAGTGGAGTTAACTTCCCTTAGAAGCTTGCCTGAAGCAAAGAAAGACTTTACGGCTTCTATCACATCCTGACTCACAATCTCCCAAGCACTTTTGAAGAAGTGGGCAGAATACCCATCAGGGCCCGGGGCCTTGTTACTGTTAAGGGAGAACATAGTTCTTTTCATTTCCTCTGCTTCTACGGGAAGGGACAAAAGGCATCCGTCCTCCTGGGAAAAGGTGAAATAAAAAATCCCTCGAATCTCTGCCACCAACTCTCTTTCCAAAGTAGGGTCACCACCAAAAAGATGCTGGAAAAAGGAGACAGCCTCTTGACTAACAGCTTTATGGTCTGTAAACTTATCCCCCTCGGCATTGTAAACACTCAACAATCTGTTCTTGGACTGCCTAGCCCTCACCACCTTGTGAAAAAACCCTGTGTTACTATCCCCCAGCTTCAGTCACTGAATTCTGGACTTCTGTTTGAGGGAGGCCTCTTCCATAAGAGTGAAATGAGTAAAAACTTTCAAACTCTCTTTTTCCGCATTAGCTAGGTCAGAGTTGGAAGGATCCTGCAAGTGGAGTAACTGCAATCTAGTAAGGTCCTCTCTAGCTTGGGCAACCTTAGAGTTGATGCTACCATAGTGTTTGGAATTAAAGATCTTCAATTCAGGCTTGAGACCTTTCAGCTTGGTGCACAGCCTGAACATAGGTGGGCTAAAGCCCTCCACTGGAGTACTCAAAACTTGCTCAACCAAAGGGGCAAACTCTTCGTGGGAGGTCCATAAATTAAAAAAAAGGAAAGGCTTCTTCCCTGTGACCAACTTCTGCCTGATGGTAACTATCCCCCGGGTATGATCAGAAAGACCTGGCCCTGTGAAGTCTGCTTCAGAGTTCGGGAAGGTAGCAAGCCAACTGTCATTAACCAACACTCTGTCAAGCTTCCTGGCAATAATCTGCTCACTATCTCTGCGGTTGGACCAAGTATAGAGCGGGCCCTTAAAAGGGAGGTCAAACAGATCTATATCTAACAAGCATTGGTGGAGGTCAGTATTATGGCTTCTCCCACTCCCACCCATCTTTTCCTCATGGAATCTAGAAGAATTCAAATCTCCCATAACAATCCAGGCTTGGTCAATCACTACACTGCTCATTCTCTTCAAATCAGCCCACAAAGCCTTCCTCAGATTAACTTCATTCGAACTATAACAAACGGCGGACACCCTGAAATCCCCTTTCTGATTGATGAAGCTGCAAAACACATGGATAATCTGATCACTTCTGTACATAGGGGTCACTTTTAGAATCAACGGATCCCAACCAACCCAAATTCTGCCCAACAATGCATGGTCATAATTATCAAAAACCTCCCAATCCCCAAAAACTTTCCTGCTAATCATGTCTTTATTGATGGATCTTACTTCAGTTTCCACAAGGCCACACAAACTAAGATTATTATTCTTTAGGAGATGTCTAACCTCCCTTTGTTTTGAGGGCGGATCTACGCCCAACCTCACATCCCAGCAACCGAGACTAATCATAAAGGGGCGGTTTTGGGAAGGACCCCCTCCCCCTTTGGGGCTGCTACTTCCCCGAGCTTTCCTATTTTTCTTTTTGGCTTTCTTGCCTTTCCTTTGGCCCCCTACATTCGATTCAGAAGAGAAAAATGCTCCCGAGGACTCTAAGACAAAAAGTAAAAAGTCCTCCTGCTGGATACCCCTAGGTGTATGAATTTCCCCCTCTTCCACGACCCCCTCTGAATCTAGGACAGTGAACAAATTTGCCTTCCGAGCCCCCTATGTTGTAGTGGTTGGGGCAGCTTCCCCTTCGTCCAATACCGGCCGCTCTTATTCTCATCGAGATTACCATGTCACGAACTTGATTTGAACCAGCACCCCGGACTTCCCCAGCGAACTTCCTTTTTTATTCTGATCGTGACTTTGGTTACCCGGTTCCCCACGCGGCGAATGGGTACGTCCGGGGTCGATCGTATAGATCGACGCAAAAAAAAATTATTTTAACGAATCGTGCCGCCGAACAAACCTCACCCTAACCACATAAAGCCAGAAAATTAGTGGCAGTTTCAAACCAACAAGAATTCCCAGAAAGTGCTAAATCAGCACTTAGATCCACTAAAAAGTCAATATCACGAAAAAGTGCTTTGTCGTTCGCAATAACATGCTTTAAAATTTTATATGTGGTCCAAGTGGGAGGTAGTATAATATTATGTTGCTCAAAAAGGAGATTAAGTTGTTCTACTATGGTGAATTGCAAAAAATTCACAGTTTCTCCTTTTAGAATGGGGTCATGTGAACGCTCCAAGCTGCTGCTTATGGCAGATACCAGGTGGCCGTTAAGCCTAATTTGTAATAGGGAATGCATGGTTTGGTTGGTGTATTATCGCTCTGCCCCCCCCCCCCCCAAAAAAAAAAAAGAGGAGAGACTTGTTCTTGCTCTCCAAGACGGAAATAAAATCGCCGGTTGGGTTGGCCCAACCAAGAAAGACATGGGAAGGAATGGAAAACAAACTCTCATGTTGATCTTCTATATGCAAATTCAGTACTTCGTAATCTCCTGCGGAGCCTTCGCTTCTCCACATGGGCACCTTCGGTGCCTCACGACTACTTTGACTTCGTAACCTGCAGCTGATCCCAAACCCTTTTCTTTACTTACATAAGGGACTTGCCTGTTTAAGGAATGAATAGGATGGAAAGGGGGATCTCATCAGGTCTGTGCTTGCCACTAGATATCATCTGAATGGACGCTTTCTGGTAATAGAAACCCCATTTCGGCCCCTTCTCCCGTTGGGCACTACCTCCGATGGGTAAAGATACCCGTAGGACCATTCCGGCTGTTTTTCAAGCCTCCCCTCACGCCTTTGGCGCCTCTGATGCATCTGATCGAGACAGAGCTCGAAACGTCTGGGCTTCGGATTGATCTTAATCACATTGGGATGGTACGGGGGAACAAGATGGACTCGGTTAGGTCACCCCCGAGTCCTTTTGCTGGAAGTTCGAATGGCTTCTAGTATGGATGTGTCTCGGCTTCGCCTGACGCTCAAGATCGTCTCAATCCCCTCTCCCTAATGGTATGGTCGAGCAATCTCCCGCTGGTTGAGTGCGAAACCCTCTGCTTGCGGAGATCGAAGGCAGGATTATAAAAAGTTTTCCAAGCTTTGGGTTAGGATTGTTCTCTCGAGACCATAGTGGGAATTCCTTAACAACAACATTTTGTGTAAACATGAGGTTACGAAGTAAACGCAGTGAGGTGGAAGTGAAGTGGGCAATCTTTGCCACTGTTGACTTGAACCAGCGTCCAGATATGGAGGGTTGGCTTAGCGGCAAACCAAGTTTGGAGAACAAAAGCCAAACAGGGGCATCCTACCTTTCGTCGCCCTTACGGACCCTACGTCTGTGAAATGACGGAATGATACGAGGGATCCCCCGACGAGTCAGGGAGACGAGAGGAGACTGAGGCAGGACGGTAGTCCTGAGAAAGATCCTGCTGCGAACAGCTCTGTGGCTGGACAGGAGAGAGGTCAACAGCGGCAAGGATAGGAAACTGACCCATATACGTGCGAGGTTTGGAACCCAACAAGCGAGAAACTTTACTTAGTTTAGGAACTCGTCCATCCACGGGACACCTTTCGTAGTGAGGGAACTCCTCTGTTTTTAGCTTGACGAGCGTCTTTAGTTTCCGAAAAACGCATAAACCCCAGGATTTTCGTAAAAGAAAGAGGGACGAGTGACAAGGGACTTGAGTGACTCGCCCTAATCAAAAAGCGGGAGAGGGGCGAAGAAACTCGATCAGCTACTAGAGACGAGCAAGGGCCAGGGACGCGCTCGACGAGCAGACGAGGGACGAGTGGTAGGAGCCGACAAATAGTAGTGCCGGTTCAGTGAAGTCAAGTCTTTACGTCTATAGGGGCTCCCTGACGATCCCGAACCTTCCAAAAGCGGGGGGGTATGTGTTGTTTCTTGGCACTCTCTTTCTTTGTTATGCCAACCTAAAAAGAGATAGGGATACGGGGCTTGACTTGAAAACAAACAACTGGCGCTGCCCCCCTATTAAAGGCAGATAGGGCACTTTTTGCCCTCCTTAACCTAAGCCCAGGATACGAAAAAAATGCCTCCCCGCTAAAAAGAACGATTGAGAGTGGATTTCTGGTTCGATAGTGTCGAGAAGGTATTAGCCACCGGTGACCGTGCTTTCGTAAAAGCACCATTGGGTGGTGGTTCCTCTCTTTTCTCTTGAACCCCAAACAAAAAATAGATCTCGCCATCAGCTCGACTAAGAGTTCCTAATCTAAAAAGTAAACTGAACTTGACTTAAGACGAAGGAACCGAGTGCCGAAAAAAAAACAGGTTTCTTAAGGCTTCAAACTACTAGTCATTAAGACTACTATGAAAGAAAAGTAAGGAAGTCCTTTTCTTGACTTGGCCCGCGTGCATTATACCTACAGCCTTTTAAAAGAACTTGATTTCAATTTCAACAAAGCAAAGAAACGAAAGCATAACTCTTTGCTTGTTGTCCTCTTACTCTTTTAGCCTGCCTTGTGGAGGTCTCCTGGGTGTCTACGGCAGATCCGATCAGTCTCGTGATGAAGAGAAATCTTTTCCGATCTTCCACTAAGAAATAAGAAAGGTATCGTCACGACAACTAAATTTGCCCGGTAAACTACTCCGGGGCTCCCCATGGTTTAGTAAAAAGGAAGGGAGATTTTTTCTTCATCCGGGGGTCATTTCATTCATTATGAACTAAAAAAAGTAAGGCCGATTAGTGAGGTCTTAAAAACTTCATACAATGAATGATCGGCAATTCTATTTGTGCTTTCAGCAAGTAGGCGACGCGAATCTATGGTTTCTATCAATCGGATACCATACCAATTGCTTGGACGCGTTTGAAAGCCTCGAGATGACTTGCAGAAAAAATGCTTTCTAGGGTTTTCTTGTGTCTCCGTAACAAATGGTCCATTTATTGATGGGCGAACGACGGGGATTGAACCCGCGCGTGGTGGATTCACAATCCACTGCCTTGATCCACTTGGCTACATCCGCCCCTACCCCCCGCACAGGTTTAAGTCTCTATCTACGATCAGACCCTTTCCCCCATATGACCGCTATCAAAGAGAAGCTTTTTCCTATACTATAGTTGCAAGTCTATTGTTGTGTTTTGGAATTAGGGGAAGCAAAGCTTCAACAAGTAGAAGCTTCCTGGCAAAGCTTCAAACAAAGAGGTTGGGCTGTTCACTTCATTGATTTTACTTAACTTTACTTAAGATTAAAGATAGGGGCCGGGCGGGCAGTGAAGGCTCGTTTAGTAGACAGCACGGCTTTGACGAGCAGCAAGCACCTACTCCTAACAAAATGAAAAGCAGCAAGCGGAGCGGAGCTTGAAGAAGCGAGCCCCTTTCAGAGAAAGCCATTGCGCGCTAGCCCCCTGTATGGGGCTCCAAACCTGCGCACCCCTAAACTACAACAAGCTTTGAAGCCCCTACTTATTTATGGGATATTTTAAGAAGCCCCTTTCTACAAAACAAACCTTTCTATAATATAAGGGAAGCTCGAAGAGCTTTCTTCGCATGCTTGAGCGCATCTTTCCCCTTTCTATTAGTAAGGTTTTCAAAAGGTAGTTTACTTGCTTACTTGTTAGAGTAAGGAGAAACTTTAGTTTTTTTATTGCAGGGGCGCTAACGAGCAAGAAAAGGCCCCTTACTATTATAGATAGGCTAAGGCGCCTTTACTAATATTATAATAGAAGGCGCTTCTTTTTCAAAGTAAAGTTTCTCGCTTGTTGCTTTAGAAAGATTGCAGGTGAATCTTATCTCCTTCCTTCAGCCGGCTCCGCCCTATCTATTCATCTCTTTTTTCAAATGGATATTTAGGGATCTCTTGTTCATAGATCTTGAAACCAGATCAATATCCATTTCTCAATAGATCTATCTATCGATAGAAAGATATAGATCTCTATCTGGCCATATCTAAATATGGAAGAACCAACACTTAAAGGGCGTACCAACGGAAGGTTCTCACCCTGTCCCCGACATTGTTCGATTCCCATCTCCCTCTTGTTGCTTAGGCAACTTAAACCCTCAACATAGTGAGGTGTGGGGCGAAAGGGGCCACCATTCTCTTTCTTTCTTCAACCGTTCCGATC